TAATCCATTATCCTTATGCATGAAGATAATAAATTCGGTCGTTGTGGTCGGGCTCTATTATGGATTTCTGACCACATTCTCCATAGGGCCCTCTTATCTCTTCCTTCTCCGAGCTCGGGTTATGGAAGAAGGAACCGAGAAGGAGGTATCAGCAACAACTGGTTTTATTGCGGGACAGCTCATGATGTTCATATCGATCTATTATGCGCCTCTGCATCTAGCATTGGGTAGACCTCATACAATAACTGTCCTAGTTCTACCGTATCTTTTGTTTCATTTCTTCTGGAACAATCATAAAAACTTTTTTGATTATGGATCTACTACCAGAAATTCAATGCGTAATCTCAGCATTCAATGTGTATTCCTGAATAATCTAATTTTTCAATTATTCAACCATTTCATTTTACCAAGTTCCACGTTAGCCAGATTAGTCAACATTTATATGTTTCGATGCAACAACAAGATTTTATTTTTAACAAGTAGTTTTGTTGGTTGGTTAATTGGTCACATTTTATTCATGAAATGGGTTGGATTGGTATTATTCTGGATACGGCAAAATCATTCTATTCGATCTAATAAGTATCTTGTGTCAGAATTGAGAAATTCTATGGCTCGAATCTTTAGTATTCTCTTATTTATCACCTGTGTTTACTATTTAGGCAGAATGCCGTCGCCTATTGTCACTAAGAAACTGAAAGAGAAAGAAACCTCAGAAACGGAAGAAAGCGATGTAGAAACAACTTACGAAATGAAGGAGACTAAACAGGAACAAGAGGGATCCACCGAAGAAAACCTTTGTTCGGAAGAAAAGGAGGATCTGGACAAAATAGATGAAACGGAAGAGATCCGAGTGAATGGAAAGGAAAAAACAAAGGATGAATTTCACTTGAAAGAGGCACGCTATCAAGATAGCCCAGTTTACGAAGATTCTGATCTGGAGACCCATCAAGAAAATTGGGAATTGGGAAGACTGAAAGAAGAGAAAAAGAAAAGAATGAATAAAAAGATTGAAACAACTTTTGTCTCTTTTCTTTTCGATTATAAACGATGGAATCGTCCATTACGATATATAAAAAATTCTAAATTAGAAAATGCTTTACGCAATGAAATGTCGCAATTTTTTTTTTTTACATGTACAAGTGATGGGAAACAAATAATATCCTTTACATATCCGCCCAGTTTATCGACTTTTTCGGAAATGCTAGAGCAAAGAATTTCTTTGTACATAATAGAAAAACTATATGACGAAGATCTTTATAATTCTTGGATTTATACTAATGAAAAAAAAAAGCGCAATTTGAACAATGAATTGAGAAGCCGAATCAAAATTATAGAAAAAAACGAGAGATCCCCTAGTATGGATATGCTTGAAAAAAGAACCATATTATGTGATGATGAAAAAAAAAAAAAATGTTTGCCAAAAGCATATGATCCTTTTTTCAACGGACCATATCGAGGAACGAGAAAAAAATTCTATTCACGCGCAATCATGAATACTTATACAGAAACAGAAGATTTAGTAGAATCTTTTTTTATAAATAAGATTCATGATCTACTTCTTAATGATTCCGTAAAACTTCACCGTCAATCATTTTTGAATTCTACAGAAGAAAAAGGGATTGATTCAGAAAGTCAAGCAAAATATTTGCAATTTGTATTTGATGTAATTCCAACACATACAAAAGATAAAAAAAAAAGAAAAAAGAAATCTGTTGGAATTAGAATAGAAGAAGTCAGTAAAAGGGTTTCTCGATGGTCATACAAATTAACCGAGAATTTGTTGGAAGAAGAAGAAAATGAAGAAGCATTGGAGGAAGAAGATTTTGCGATTCATTCAAGAAGAGCCAAACGTGTGATAATTTCTAACGATAATGATCAGAATACCAATTCTTTTTCTATTTATAGTATTCAGAATATTAGTAATATTGATAAAAACGATGATCAAGATCAAATGGAAGAGGAAGAGGTGTCTTTAATACGTTACTCAAAACAATCGGATTTTCGCCGCAATCTAATCAAAGGATCCATGCGCGCTCAAAGACGTAAAACAGTTATTTGGAACCTCTTTCAAGTAAATGTACATTCCCCACTTTTTTTGGATCGTCTAGACAAAACATCTTTTTTTTCGTTTTTTGATATCAACGAAATGAAGAATCTCATTTTTAGGAATTGGATAGGCAGAGAACAAGAATCAGAACTAAAAATTACCTATTTTGAAAATGAAGATGAAGATACAAAAGAAGAAAAGGAAAAAGAGGAAAAAAGATATAAAAATGAACAGATAGAAATATCAGAAGCTTGGGATACCTTTATATTTACTCAAGTAATAAGAGGCTTTATGTTAGTAACCCAATCTTTTCTTAGAAAATACATTATATTACCTTCGTTAATAATAGCCAAAAATATTTTCCGTATGTTATTATTCCAAGTTCCCGAGTGGGACGAGGATTTTAAGGAATGGAATAGAGAAATGCATATTAAATGCACCTATAATGGTGTTCAATTATCAGAAAAAGAGTTTCCCCAAGATTGGTTAATAGATGGTATTCAGATAAAGATTCTATATCCTTTCTGTCTAAAACCTTGGAGAAAATCTAAGGCACGATCTCATCATAGAGATCTAATGAAAAAAAAAAGAGAGAAAAAAACAAATTTTTGTTTTTTAACAGTCTGGGGAATGGAAGCGGAACTTCCCTTTGGTTCTCCCCGAAAACGACCTTTTTTTTTTGAACCTATTTATAAAGAACTCCAAAAAAGAAAAAAAAAGGTGAAAAAGGGATTTTTACAAGTTCTAAAATCTTTAAATAAAAAAAGAGAACCTTTTCTAAAAGTTAGAAACGAAAAAACAAAAGGAGTCATCAAAATAGTTCGAGTTATCAAACTAATAATGAAAAAACTGGAGAAAGGAAATCCAGATTTCTTATTTGAATTGAGGAAAGAAAAAGTATATGAACCGAACGAAAACAAAAAAGATTTCAAAAGAAATAATAAGATTATTCGCGAATCGTCCGTTCTAAATCGAACGATGAATTGGTTAAATTATTCACTAATAGAAAGAAGAATGAAAGATCTTTCTGATAAGACAATCAAAATCAGGAATCAAATTGAAAGAACCGCAAAAGACAAGAAAAAAAAAGAAAGAGTTCTAATTTATGATAATAAAAGATCGGGCTCACAGAAACATATTTGGAAAATATTAAAAAGGAAAAATAGCCGATTAATGCGTAAATCACACTACTTGATAAAATCATTCATTGAAAAAATATACATAGATATTTTGCTATGTACCATTACCGTTTCTAAGATAAATGCACAACTTTTATTTGAATCAACAAAAAAGATCTTTAATAAACCCATTTACAACAATGAAATAAATCAAGAACAAGAAGGAATTGATGAAACAAATCAAAATACAATGAATTTTATTTTGACTATAAAAAAATTGTTTTCAAATACTGATAATACTAAGAATATCAATCAAAATTCCAATACTTATTGGAACTTATCTTCCCTGTCCCAAGCATATGTTTTTTACAAAATATCACAAAACTTATTACTTAATAAGTATCGTTTGAGACTTGTACTTCAATATGAAGGGAGCTATCCTTTTTTTAAGGATAATTTAAAAGACTATTGTATGATACACGGAATATTTAATTCCAAATCAAGACATAATAAAATTCATACGTATGTAATGAACGAATGGAAAAACTGGTTAAAAGTTCATTATCAATACGATTTATCTCAAAAAAAAAGATCTCGATTAGTACCTAAAGAATTGCGAAATAGAATCAATAAACATTGTATGATTCAAAACAAGGAATCAAACCAATTGGATTTATATAAAAAATACCAATCCATTTATTCCATGAATAAAAATGACTATGCAGCAAATTTCTTTATGAGTCAAAAAGACAAATGGAAAAAAAATTACAGATATGATCTTTTCTCATATAAATACATAAACCTCCCTAATTTATACATTTCTGGATCAACATTAAAAAGAAATGGGGACCAAGAAATTCCATATCATTTCAATACATCGAAACCTGAATCATTTTATGTATTGGTAAGTATACCTAGTAATGATTTTCTAGAAAAAGGATATCTTATTGATAGGAATACAAATGATAGGAATATAAATTTAGATAGAAAATATTTTGATTGTAGAACTCTTCATCTTTGTTTTATAAATAATATGGATATCTGGACCGATGTACATATTGGCATCAAGATTCAGAAAAATACTAAGACTGAAATTAAGAATTTCAAAAAAATGGAAAAAAAAGATCTTTTTTTTCCTAAATTTTATCAAGAGACCAAACCATGCAATCAAAAAAGTTTCTTTTTTGATTGCATGGGAATGAATAAAGAAAGGTTCTATGATACCGCATCAAATCATGATACTATATCCAATCTAGAAACTTGGTTCTTCCCAGAATTTGTGCTACTTTTTGATGTATATAAAATTCAACCTTGGATCATTCCAATCAAATCACTCTTTTTTCATTTTTCTAGAAATGAAAAAAGTAAAAAAATTAACGTAAATCCAAAAAAATCATCTAATAAAAAAAAAGATCTTGAATTAGGAAATTTCAAGCAGGAAGAAAACGAACAACAGGTCCAAAGAAATCTTGTATGGAATCTACTAAAACAAAAAAATAAAAAAGATATTGAAGAAGATTACGCAAGATTAGAAATAAAAAAAAAACAATATACGAGCAAGAATGAAATGGAACTAGATTTCTTTTTGAAAAAATATTTGCTTTTTCAACTAAGATGGGCTGATCCCTTAAATAATAAAATAATGAAAAATATCAGGGTATATTGTTTCCTACTTAGACTGATAAATCCAAAGGAAATTGCTATATCTTCGATTCAAAGAGGTGAAATAAATCTAGACGAAATGCTGATTCAAAGGGACCTAGTTCTTGCCGGATTGATAAGAAAGGGAATATTTATTATTGAACCAATTTGTCTATCTATACGAAGGGACGGAAAATCTATTATATATCAAACTATGGATATTTCATTGGTTGATAATAAGAAGCACCAAACAAATAAAAAATACACAAAAAAAAGATATATTGAGAAAAGGGGGTTTGAAAAACCCATTGCACGACACAGCAACATATTTTTGAGTGGAGACAAAAATTATTATGATTTACTTGTTCCTGAAAATATTCTATCTCCCAGACGTCGTAGAGAATTTCGAATTCGAATTTGTTTCAATTCCCAGAATTTTAATGTTGTGGATAGAAATCCAAGATTTGGCAATGAAAACAAAATAAGAAACTGTGGGCTATTTTTGAATGAGGACAAACATATTAATACAGATAGAAAAAATTTCATTAAATTCAAATTGTTTCTTTGGCCCAATTATCGATTAGAAGATGTAGCTTGTATGAATCGCTATTGGTTTGATACCAATAACAGCAGTCGTTTCAGTATGTCAAGAATACATATGTATTCACAATTCAGAATGAATTCAATTCCAATGAAAAATGTAAAAAATTTATAGTGGAGTTCCTACATATCGTGTAACACATTCGGTAGATGAAAGCCGAAGCATATAAACTGTGTAATATTCTAATACATGATGCTGATTTCATAGTGTATCAATTTTCACTAGGAAGAACGGAATCCTTTTAAGTAAAAAATAAGTAAAAAAGGAAATTGTTCTCTTTCGTGAATACATATATGTTTTGTATATTTGATCCAAATATACAAAACATAAACCATATAAATAAAAAACAAAGTAGTATATGAATGAAATCCAATTTTGATGTATACTAGATGAAAAGAACTGGCATAATAAATATTATTATTTTTCCTGATTGGTAAAATTCACAGAAAAGAAAGATAGAAATTTAAATTTATGGTCAAAAATTCATTCATCTCAGTTATTACACAAGAAGAAAATAGTGGGTCTGTTGAATTTCAAATATTCCATTTCACCAGTAAGATACGGAGACTTACTTCACATTTAGAATTGCACAAAAGAGATTTTTTATCGCAAAGGGGTCTACGAATAATTCTGGGAAAACGTCAACGATTATTGACTTATTTGTCAAAGAAAAATAAAGTGCGTTATAAGAAATTAATGGATCGGTTAGATATTCGGGAACCAAAAACTCGTTAATTAATTTTGAATTTACTCTTTGAATTTCTTATTATTTTATTATTATTATCCTTGTTCTTTTTTAATTATTTTTTTATTAGTTCAGTTCTTATTTTTTTTTGAGATTTTACATTTGAATAAATTCACGAAATAATGAATTAAGGAAAAAAAATATGACTGTACCAGTTACAAGAAAAAATTTTATAATAGTCAATATGGGCCCTCACCACCCATCAATGCATGGTGTTCTTCGGCTGATCGTTACTCTGGATGGTGAAGATGTTATTGACTGTGAACCTATATTAGGCTATTTACACAGAGGGATGGAAAAAATAGCGGAGAACCGAACAATTATACAATATTTGCCTTATGTAACACGTTGGGATTATTTAGCTACTATGTTCACGGAAGCAATAACAGTAAATGCACCAGAACGGTTGGAAAGTGTTCAAGTGCCTAAAAGGGCCAGTTATATCAGAGTTATTATGCTGGAGCTGAGCCGTATAGCTTCCCATTTGTTATGGCTTGGCCCTTTTATGGCCGATATCGGTGCACAGACTCCCTTTTTCTATATTTTAAGAGAGAGGGAATTAATATATGATCTATTTGAAGCCGCCACAGGTATGCGGATGATGCATAATTATTTCCGCATCGGAGGAGTAGCTGCGGATTTACCTTATGGCTGGATAGATAAATGTTTTGATTTCTGTGATTATTTTTTAAAAGAAGTTGTTGAGTATCAAAAACTAATTACGCGAAATCCCATTTTTTTGGAACGAGTTGAAGGAGTGGGCATTATTGGTGGGGAGGAGACAATAAATTGGGGTTTATCCGGACCAATGTTGCGAGCTTCTGGAATCCAATGGGATCTTCGTAAAGTTGATCGCTATGAGTGTTACAATAAATTTGATTGGGAAGTCAAATGGCAAAAAGAAGGCGATACATTAGCTCGTTATTTAGTAAGAATCGGTGAAATGCAAGAATCCATAAAAATCATTCAACAGGCTCTAGAAGGAATTCCTGGAGGACCTTATGAGAATTTAGAAAACCGGCGTTTTCATAGGACAAAAAATTCCGAATGGAATAATTTTGAATATAGATTTATTACTAAAAAACTTTCACCCAATTTTGAATTGTTAAAACAAGAACTTTATGTAAGGGTAGAGGCCCCAAAAGGAGAATTAGGAATTTATTTAATAGGAGATAATAGTGTTTTCCCCTGGAGATGGAAAATTCGTCCACCCGGTTTCATCAATTTGCAAATTCTTCCCCAGCTAGTTAAAAGAATGAAATTGGCTGATATCATGACGATACTAGGTAGTATAGATATCATTATGGGAGAAGTTGATCGTTGAAATGATAATCGATACGACGGAAGTACAAACTATTAATTCTTTTTATAGATTAGAATCCTTAAAAGAAGTCTATGGACTCATATGGGCTTTTGTCCCCATTTTAACCCTTGTCTTAGGAATCACAATGGGGGTATTAGTCATTGTGTGGTTAGAAAGAAAAATATCTGCAGCAATACAACAACGTATTGGACCTGAATATGCCGGCCCTTTAGGAATTCTTCAAGCTTTAGCGGATGGGACCAAACTACTTTTGAAGGAGGATCTTCTTCCGTCTAGAGGTAATATTCGTTTATTTAGGGTCGGACCTTCTATAGGGTTTATATCAATTCTACTAAGTTATTTAGTAATTCCTTTTGGATATCACCTTGTTTTAGCTGATCTCAGTATAGGTGTTTTTTTATGGATTGCCTTTTCAAGTATTGTCCCCATCGGTCTTCTTATGTCAGGATATGGATCAAATAATAAGTATTCCTTTTCAGGCGGTCTACGAGCTACAGCTCAATCGATTAGTTATGAAATACCATTAACTCTATGTGTGTTAGCAATATCTCTACGTGTGATTCGTTGGAACGTGAACTCTTTTTATCTCTTTTCTAGAAAAGAGATAAGAAATGAATTGAGATACAATAAAATAGAAATAGAATTCCTATAATTCAATATTGAAATATGAATATGAAAGAAAAGAATAAAAAAAATATTTTTTTTATTCTTTTCTTTATCTCATTTCTAAAATTTATACTTTCTAAAGTAAGCGTATAAAGTAAGTGAAGATAAAGAAATTGAATGTCTTGAATAAATATCTTCTTAACATTTCAGTTCGATGAGTTAAACCAGATAGTTATATGAGTGAAACAAAACTGCTCCTCGATTTGCAGTAAAACAATAAAAATCTCATTCCCTGGGTACAAGAAGAAAATTGAAGTAAACATAAGTTGTTTACCCCAAGATTGAGATTATTTTCTAAGTCGTCATATCTTGAAGCGGAGGCAAAAGATCAACTTTATTTATCACTATACTGGGGATCAATCAAAAAGAAGTGGGTAGTTAGGAACACCAAAGTACGCAAAGGATGAGTAATGGAAATAATGTAAGGTATCAAAAAAGGGATTTTTGAATAAAACTTTGCATAAAACGAATCATAATAAGGGCTTGAAGTTGGTAGAAATGATCAAGCAGTACTTCCCCACGATTCCGATCTAGAGTATGCTACTATTCGCTGATTAAATAAATGACTATCAAGAACGAATTAATCCTTTATTTTCTTTTTTTTTTAGTTTTCATAAAGAAGAACAGGAACAAGACAAATAGAATGCAATACAATAATATAATAAAGAAAGAAGAAAACGGGAATAATAAGAAAATATTTCTTTCTTCATACATATGCATATGGGAATTATTATCATGATTCATTAACTAATGCCCAATTCTTGAATAGAACCAGTATTTGATTGAAGGATTAAGTTATTGCTGAACAAAGAGAAATTTTGATTATTTTCATTAGAATATCATTATAAGGGATGAGATCAATTCGGAAGTGCTTTTTATTATTCTAGCAGACAGAATTTTATTGGTCGAATTGAGGACTCTCCAACCTCCAATTTCTCTTTACATTGTATTTACCTAAGGTCCAATGAGAGCAATAATACTAAACTAGTCCTTACCTTACATTTCTTTGTGGCCATAGAGGAGCCGTATGAAGCTTAGGTTTCATGTACGGTTTTGGAATAGCGATGGGAGCAGTGATGCTATCATCGACTATAATTATCTAACAGTTCAAGTACAGTTGATATAATTGAGGCACAGTCCAAATATGGTTTTGGGGGATGGAATCTGTGGCGTCAGCCCATAGGGTTTCTAGTTTTTCTAATGTCTTCTCTAGCAGAATGTGAAAGATTACCTTTTGATTTACCAGAAGCAGAGGAGGAATTAGTAGCAGGTTATCAAACCGAATATTCAGGTATAAAATACGGGTTCTTTTATCTTGCTTCTTACCTAAATCTATTAGTTTCTTCATTATTTGTAACAGTTCTTTACTTAGGTGGGTGGAATTTTTCTATTCCGTACATATCTCTTACTGAACTTTTTGGAATAAATAAAATGTTTAGAGTCTTTGTAATAGCAATTAGTATCTTTATTACATTAGCTAAAGCTTATTTGTTTCTATTCATTCCTATCACAACAAGATGGACTTTACCTAGGATGAGAATGGATCAATTATTAAATCTTGGATGGAAATTTCTCTTACCTATTTCTCTAGGTAATCTATTATTGACAACTTCTTTTCAACTTGTTTCACTATAAACTATAAAGAAAAATAAGAAATTAAGAGAAAACAATAATGAATATTCTATATTCATAACTTATCTCAACCAAGAGAAAGAAACAGAAATTTTATTCATGGATATCTAAAATATGTTACCTATGGTTACTGGGTTCATGAATTATGGCAAACAAACAATACGAGCCGCAAGGTACATTGGACAAAGTTTCATAATTACCTTATCCCATACAAATCGTTTACCTGTAACTATTCAATATCCTTATGAAAAATCAATCACATCAGAGCGTTTTCGTGGTCGAATCCACTTTGAATTTGATAAATGTATTGCTTGTGAAGTATGTGTTCGCGTATGTCCAATAGACCTTCCCATTGTTGATTGGAAATTTGAAAAAGATATTAAGAAAAAACAATTGCTTCATTATAGTATTGATTTTGGTGTCTGTATATTTTGCGGTAACTGTGTCGAGTATTGTCCAACAAACTGTTTATCGATGACTGAAGAATATGAGTTTTCCACTTATGATCGTCACGAATTGAATTATAATCAAATTTCTTTAGGTCGGTTACCAATGTCAATAATTGGAGATTACACAATTCAAACAGTTATGGATTCAACAAATCAAATGAAAAAATAAAAACCCCTTGCTTGGTTCAAGAACGATTACCAATTACTAAGATTTGGCTTGGAATAAAGTAAGTAGGATTAGCCAAATAACTTTATTTTATCTATCTAACGATATTCATTTTTTTTTTCATTCAATTAGGAAGGTATCCTCTAAAAAAACAGTCCCTTTCCTGGACCCTTAGTAAGGTCATGAAATATTTCGACTTATTTATTTATCTTTTATTTCATATCATAATGGATTTACCTGGACCAATACATGATATTCTTGTAGTATTTCTGGGATCAGTTCTTATATTAGGAGGTCTGGGAGTAGTATTACTTAACAATCCCGTCGATTCTGCCTTTTCATTGGGATTGGTTCTTTTTTGTATATCCTTATTCTATATTTCATTGAATTCCTATTTTGTAGCTGCCGCGCAGTTCCTTATTTATGTGGGAGCCATAAATGTATTAATCATATTTGCTGTGATGTTCATGAACGGTTCAGAATATTCCAATGATTCCTATTTGTGGACCATTGGAGATAGAATCACTTCACTGGTTTGTACAAGTATTTTTTTTTCATTAATGACTATTATCCCAGATACGTCATGGTCCGGGATTTTTCGGACTACAAGATCAAATCAGATTATAGAACAGGACTTAATAAGTAACGTTCAACAAATTGGGATTCATTTATCCACAGATTTTTATCTTCCTTTTGAACTCATTTCTATAATTCTTTTAGTTTCTTTGATAGGTGCAATTACTATGGCTCGTCAATAATCTAATATAATAAGAACTTCTTTTTTTTTCATGAAAAATAAAAAGAATGAAAATGGATTGAATCTATTTTATTTAGATCTACTGTGAATATCTTCTTCTGTTCTGTAATTCTTCTATTCTAGTCAACTAAATCGGTTTCATTTTTGTTTGTTCATATTGAAATGAATCGAGATATTTATCAATGATGTTAGAGCATGTACTTTTTCTAAGTGTTTATTTATTTTCTATCGGTATCTATGGACTGATCACAAGCCGAAGCATGGTTAGAGCACTTATGTGTCTTGAGCTTATACTGAATTCGGTGAATATAAATCTCGTCACATTTTCCGATATATTTGATAGTCGGCAATTAAAAGGAGAAATTTTCTCAATCTTTGTTATAGCCATTGCGGCTGCTGAAGCAGCTATTGGACTAGCTATTGTTTCGTCGATCCATCGTAACAGAAAATCAACTCGTATCAATCAATCGAATTTGCTGAATAATTAGTCAGAATTATTCTATTTTCACATATAAATCAAAACATAAGACTTTGTAGAATATTCTAAATAGAATCTAATAGTAATAGAATTGGAAATTAGAATAATAAAATAATAAGATAATATAATTAGAATTCAATAGAATAGAATAATAGAATATATAATAATAGAATATAATATTCTATTATTATTATTATTTTCTTATTTATTTTCTTTCTTCTCTTTTTTTTTTCATATAAATTTCATAGAAATTTATGATTTAGAGTTACTAACCTATTCTATAACTAACCTAATAACAAACGTATTCACTAGAATCTTTCTTTCTATATTTCTCTTTCTATATGTATATTCTCATATACATATAGAAAGATAGTAAAATTAACATGAATTGAATTCGTAAACTCATATTTCATGGTTATTGAAATGGAAATCAAAGTATCTTGGCCTTTTCTCATAAACAGATTAGAAAATCTATTGATTCTTCAAATTTTGATAAATCATTGATTCGTCTGGTGTCTACAATAGAAAATATATGATTTATTTCATTTTCTTATTTTATTTTATCTTACCAGATCGAAAATCTTTTGTGCTCAAAACTGGAATTTAGAGACCCAATGTCACATTCAGTAAAGATTTATGATACATGTATAGGATGTACCCAATGTGTTCGAGCTTGTCCCACGGATGTATTGGAAATGATACCTTGGGACGGATGTAAAGCTAAGCAAATTGCTTCTGCGCCAAGAACCGAAGACTGTGTAGGTTGTAAAAGATGTGAATCCGCCTGTCCAACGGATTTTTTGAGTGTCCGTGTTTATTTATGGCATGAAACAACCCGCAGCATGGGTCTTTCTTATTGATATGTGACAAAAAACTCCACTTGAATCATTTGATTCCTCTTTACCGACAAAAGCCCGTACTCGAGAAAAGAAAATAGATTATTCTTCTCCCGAGCGCGGGGTTTTCTGGTCTAATTTTATCTTGTCTTTATCACGAGTTATTTTCCTTGGTTAACAATACTTCTTGTTTTGCCCATATTCGCGGGTTCTTCAATTTTCTTTTTCCCTCATAGGGGAAATAAGGCATATAGGTGGTATACTCTATGTATATGTATACTAGAGCTCCTTCTAATGACCTATGTATTTTGTTATCATTTTCAATTGGACGATCCATTAACCCAATTGAAGGAGGATTCTAAATGGATCAATCTTTTTGATTTTCACTGGAGACTGGGAACTGATGGACTTTCCATAGGACCCATTTTACTGACAGGATTTATCACTACTTTAGCTACTTTAGCAGCTTGGCCAGTTACTCGAAATCCACGATTTTTCTATTTCTTGATGTTATCAATGTATAGTGGCCAAATAGGATCATTTTCTTCTCGAGACCTTTTACTTTTTTTCATCATGTGGGAATTAGAATTAATTCCTGTTTACTTACTTTTATCCATGTGGGGAGGAAAAAAACGCCTGTACTCGGCTACAAAGTTTATTCTGTGCACTGCCGGAGGTTCCATTTTTCTCTTAATAGGAGTTCTAGGTATGGGTTTATATGGTTCCAATGAACCAACACTAGATTTAGAAAGATTAGCTAATCAATCGTATCCTGCAGCATTGGAAATAATACTCTATTTTGGTTTTCTTATTGCTTATGCTGTCAAATCGCCGATGATACCCCTACATACATGGTTACCAGATACCCACGGGGAAGCACATTACAGTACATGTATGCTTTTAGCTGGAATCTTATTAAAGATGGGAGCATATGGATTGATTCGGATCAATATGGAATTATTAGCTCACGCTCATTCTAGATTATCTCCCTGGTTGGTGATAGTAGGAATAATACAAATCATTTATGCAGCTTCAACCTCTCTTGGTCAACGCAATTTAAAAAAACGTATTGCCTATTCTTCCGTATCTCACATGGGTTTTATAATGATAGGAATTGGTTCTATAACTGGCATGGGACTTAATGGAGCCATTTTACAAATAATCTCTCATGGATTGATTGGTGCTGCACTTTTTTTCTTAGCAGGAACAAGTTGTGATAGAATACGTTTTGTTTATCTCGAAGAGATGGGGGGGATATCTATCCCAATGCCAAAGATATTTACCATGTTTAGTAGTTTCTCGATGGCTTCTCTTGCATTGCCAGGAATGAGTGGTTTTGTTGCAGAATTCTTAGTTTTTTTTGGAATAATTACCAGCCCAAAATATCTTTTCATGCCAAAAATGTTAATTACTTTTGTAATGGCAATTGGAATGATAATAACTCCTATTTTTTTATTATCTATGTTACGTCAGATTTTCTATGGATACAAGCTATTCAATATTCCAAACTCAAGATTTTTTGATTCTGGACCACGAGAACTTTTTGTTTCGATCTGTATCTTTTTACCTGTAATAGGAATTGGTATTTATCCCGATTTCGTTCTCCCGTTATCGGTTGACAAGGTACAAGTTCTAGTATCTAATTATTTTTATAGATACTAATTCTTTTTTTAGATTCAATAATAAATGAAATAAAATTCATTAATTGGAAAGAAAGTCTTAGAATTCTTTGACTTTCCTATTTTCACGATTCTTCGTTGTACAATGAAAAAAAAAAGGAAAGGTGAATTAGAATTGTAATGAGATACATCTAAAGTTTTTGAGAACCATTTAAATAGAGGAATTATTCAAAAGGTTCTCAAAAACTTGCACAAAATTTCATTGTGTATCAGACGATTTTTTTATGTATTCTTCATGTAGTTTATTTTATTCCATTAGATATTAATTGGAATGAACCATAACTATGGAACCCGATTCCTAATAGATTGATCCCAAAATAGCATATCCAAATTAGGAGAAATCCTATAGAAGCTACAAATGCCGAATTCGTGCCTTGATCCTGCAATTTTGAATTTGTTCTAGTATGTAAATAAATTGCAAATATGGTCCACGTAATAAAAGCCCAAGTTTCCTTAGGGTCCCAATTCCAATAAGAACCCCATGCTTCATTAGCCCATACTGCTCCAGAAAGAATCCCTATGGTTAAAAAGGTAAACCCTAAACTAATGACACGATAACTCCAATAATCTAAACGCTGAATTAATTGATACTTATAAAAATTTTGAAATGAGAGGAAAAAAGTATTTTTTAATACACTTCCTTTTTCGTTCAAATATTCCATATCACCAAAGAAAAACGACTTCCTTAAACTTAAAATTAAAAAATTTTTGAAAAAATCGATTTTTTTTTGAAATGTAATCACTATAAGAGCAATTGATAATAACGATCCACATAAAAGAGCTGCATAGCTCAATAGCATCATACTGACATGCATCATTAACCACTGAGATTGTAGAGCAGGTACTAATATTGCGGGTTGATGCATTTCATTTGAAAGACCTGACGTGGCGAAACCTTGGGTAAAAATAGCACTTGGTGCAGTTATTGCGCTTAAATCATTTTTATGATTCCCAAGATACGGAATCATATGAATAATGGATAAACTCCATGAAAGGAAGATTAATGATTCGTATAAATTACTTAAGGGAAAATGTTCTGACGAAATCCAACGAATAACTAAAAACCCTGTTATAGAGAAAAAAGTAGCTATCATACCTTTTTCTGACGAATTACGTAAACCTTCGATTTCGTCGACTAATAAGTTCATCAAATGAATTATAATCACAATTGAGATGATAGAAAAGGAAATATGAGTTAATATATGTTCTAAGGTCGCAAATATCATAAAGAAGAGTCCCTTTTAAATAATTGAAATCGGGGAGAGGATTAAATAGAATCTAAAATATAATATTTTAAATATCTTCTATTTTCTTAGATCTATTGTGTATATATTATTAATATTAATAATTATTTATGCCGCCACTCGGACTCGAACCGAGATGCTCTAGCACTGCTTCCTAAGAGCAGCGTGTCTACCAATTTCACCATGGCGGCGGCTTACCTTAAATAATAATAGGTAATTCATGTTGAATTGTCTATATTCAATATAGCTTAGGGAACAATGAATAAAGAGGCATTTCCATTCATATGGAAATGTTCAATATCAATAATACTGAATTAGTATCTTCATCTTCGTAAGTTCAGTTTTCATAATCAACTTTTCCGTACTAGAAACCTAGCTCTTGTTTATCCAGAACAGTCAGAACTCAAAAGCTTCGTTCTCAGTCGGGGTATAAAAAATTCATAATTTTTTTTTCTAACGATTTTTAGACCCAACACCTTAGTATAAAGTATAATGAAATATTCAGATTTTTCTTTGTCTATCGTAATTGTGCTTTTCTATTTTGAAAAGCACAATTCATAGGAAAGAAAAAACCATCTCACGAATTCAATATCAATAAATATAAATTTCGATAAATAGAATATAATAGGAATATAGAAAGACTAGAAAAAATGATAAAAAAATAAAATACACAATACTGAGTACTTTGAATCAAGTAGAAAGAAAGATTCTTATTTTTCATATTACCTAGCTCTAACTAATAAGGAGAAGTGAAATACAAATACAATACATTAGTAAAATTGAATCGTTTGTCTTCCAATTCAAAAATGGAAATTTGGAAGTTCTTTGAAACATGTCAATTAAGATTTTTCCAAGACTTTTTTTTGTCGCACAAAAAAACTTTTTGACTGTCCGGTGGAAATAGATTTAGCTAAAGAAAAAGCTTTTACTGCCTCTAAAGATCCTTTTTTTTTCCAAAGATTTCTACGAATATGCTTTTTTGACATAGAAGTACGTTTTTTTGGAACTGCCATTCAAAAGGTAGGTGACTCCTTTTTATCGTTGTATGTGAAAGACATATATTGTTCAAAATAAATTACTTTTTATTAGTCATTATCTATACTTAATTCCATAAATTTAAAAATTCCCTCAATAATATCATAACATATAAATAGAAAAAAAAAAGAATAAAAGAAAAGAAATAAGAAAATAAAAATATCTTAAATCTAGAAATATATCATATATCTATAAATTGCATAATTTTACATTTTACATAATTAGAATATAATGTAAAGGGAAAATCCAATTATTCAAAATCTAATATGATGTCATATTATTTCAAAAATATCTTTCTTTTATAGAGTTTTAAGTTAATTAATAACTAAGTAATAAACTCGACTAATTATTTGATATATGACCAACCTATTGCAACTTTTATTTTAAATATTGAATAAAACAAAAAGTCATAATTCCAATATTTGTATTTTTGTATTTGATCTTTTTCATATTTTTTTCTTATTGTTTTGTTCTTTTTGAAAGAGATCAGAATTGGTGAATTGGAAACAATTATAAGAAAAATAACAATTTGGTTTCTTATGGAATATACATATAAATATGCATGGATAATACCCCTTTTTCCGCTCCCAGTTACTATGTCAATAGGATTTGGACTTCTACTTATTCCGACAGCAACAAAAGATCTTCGTCGTATGTGGGCTTTCCTAAGTGTTTTACTACTAAGTATAGCTATGTGGTTTTCGGCCAATCTGTCTATTCAGCAAATAAATGGAAGTTTGACCTATCAATATCTATGGTCTTGGACCATCAATAATGATTTTTTATTAGAGTTCGGACACTTGATCGATCCACTTACTTCTATTATGTCAATACTAATTACTACTGTTGGAATCCTGGTTTTTATTTATAGTGACAATTATATGTCTCACGACCAAGGATATTTGAGATTTTTTGCTCATATGAGTTTTTTCAATGCTTCAATGTTGGGATTAGTTACTAGTTCCAATTTGATACAAATTTATATTTTTTGGGAACTAGTGGGAATGTGTTCGTATTTATTGATAGGTTTTTGGTTCACACGACCCGTTGCTGCAAGTGCTTGTCAAAAAGCTTTTGTAACTAATCGTATAGGAGATTTTGGTTTATTATTAGGGACCTTAGGATTTTATTGGATAACTGGTAGTTTTGAATTTCGGGATTTGTTCCAAATAGTGAATACCTTGATCCAGAATAATGGGGTCAATTCTTTATTTGCTACTTTATGTGCCTTTTTATTATTTGTTGGCGCAATTGCTAAATCCGCACAATTCCCCCTTCACGTATGGTTACCTGATGCCATGGAAGGCCCCACTCCTATTTCGGCTCTTATACACGCTGCTACTATGGTAGCAGCAGGGATTTTTCTTGTAGCTCGACTTCTTCCTCTTTTCATAGTTATACCTTACATAATGAATCTAATTTGTTTAGTAGGTATAATAACAGTACTTTTAGGAGCTACTTTAGCTCTTGCCCAAAGAGACATTAAAAGAAGTTTAGCTTATTCTACAATGTCTCAATTGGGTTATATTATGTTAGCTCTAGGTATAGGTTCTTATCGAGCTGCTTTATTTCATTTGATCACCCATGCCTATTCTAAAGCTTTATTGTTTTTGGGATCCGGATCCATTATTCATTCAATGGAACCTATTGTTGGATATTCACCAGAGAAAAGTCAGAATATGGTTCTTATGGGAGGTTTAACAAAATATGTTCCAATTACAAAAATTACTTTTTTTTTAGGTACACTTTCTCTTTGTGGTATTCCGCCTCTTGCTTGTTTTTGGTCCAAAGATGAAATTCTTCACGATAGTTGGTTGTACTCACCAATTTTCGCACTAATAGCTTGGTTCACAACAGGATTAACTGCATTTTATATGTTTAGGATGTACTTACTTACCTTTGATGGGTATTTGCGCATTCATTTTCAAGATTATAGTAGTCTTAGTAGTACAAAAAATAGCTCGTTTTATTCAATATCTCTATGGGGAAAAGGGACACTTAAGAAAGTCAATAGTAATTTCTTTTTTTCAAAAATGAATAAGAATAAGGTTTGTTTTTTTTCAAAAAATATATCGAAAATTGACAAGAATGTAAGAAGTAAGATACGAGACTTTAGTACTTACTTTAGAAATAGATACACTTATATGTATCCTCACGAATCAAGTAATACTATGTTATTTCCTCTCCTTGTATTAGTACTATTAACTTTGTTCATTGGATCAATAGGAATTTCTTTTAACGGAGGAGTAATAGATTTGGATCTATTATCGAAATGGTTAATTCCATCGACAACCCTTCTTCATCAGCAATTGAATTCTTCTGAGGATTGGTATGGATTTTTTTCAAATGCTCTTTTTTCAGTAAGTATAGCTCTTTTCGGACTATTGATAGCATCTATTTTTTATGGATCTATTTATTCATCTTTCAAAAATTTGGGCTTAATTAATTTCTTTTTCAAAATAAGTCCTAAAAGAATTATTCTGGACAAAATAAAAGGTATGATATACAATTGGTCATATAACCGTGGTTATATAGATATTCTTTATACTGGAATTTTCACCATGAGTATAAGAGGGTTAGCCGATCTAAGTCAGTTTTTTGATAAATATATAATTGATGGAATTCTCAATGGGATTGGTGTTTCAAGTTTCTTTATGGGCGAAGGGATAAAATATATGGGAGGTGGGCGAATCTCATCTTATTTATTCTTGTATTTTTCTTATGTTTCAATCTTTTTATTCATTCTTTTCTTTTTCTCTTCTTTCAGTCTTCCCAATTCCCAATTTTCTTGATGGGTCTCCAGATCAGAATCTTCGTAAACTGGGCTATCTTGATAGCGTGCCTCTTTCAAGTGAAATTCATCCTTTGTTTTTTCCTTTCCATTCACTCGGATCTCTTCCGTTTCATCTATTTTGTCCAGATCCTCCTTTTCTTCCGAACAAAGGTTTTCTTCGGTGGATCCCTCTTGTTCCTGTTTAGTCTCCTTCATTTCGTAAGTTGTTTCTACATCGCTTTCTTCCGTTTCTGAGGTTTCTTTCTCTTTCAGTTTCTTAGTGACAATAGGCGACGGCATTCTGCCTAAATAGTAAACACAGGTGATAAATAAGAGAATACTAAAGATTCGAGCCATAGAATTTCTCAATTCTGACACAAGATACTTATTAGATCGAATAGAATGATTTTGCCGTATCCAGAATAATACCAATCCAACCCATTTCATGAATAAAATGTGACCAATTAACCAACCAACAAAACTACTTGTTAAAAATAAAATCTTGTTGTTGCATCGAAACATATAAATGTTGACTAATCTGGCTAACGTGGAACTTGGTAAAATGAAATGGTTGAATAATTGAAAAATTAGATTATTCAGGAATACACATTGAATGCTGAGATTACGCATTGAATTTCTGGTAGTAGATCCATAATCAAAAAAGTTTTTATGATTGTTCCAGAAGAAATGAAACAAAAGATACGGTAGAACTAGGACAGTTATTGTATGAGGTCTACCCAATGCTAGATGCAGAGGCGCATAATAGATCGATATGAACATCATGAGCTGTCCCGCAATAAAACCAGTTG